GAATAAAAAGAAAATAAGATAGATCAAAAAACTTTCTTTGATTTGAACTCACCCAATCAAAAACCCTTCAATTCTCAAATCAAAAGAGAATAGAATAAATCATACTTTCATACAATATCTTAATTGAATTATATGTAATGATCAATAAATTAAGTTTAATTCTATGTCGGCATGTATAAAAATTCTAGTAATCTATTTTATAGATATTTACACTGGAGTTGACGAACAACCAGTACTACTATTAGTGTTTATTAGTGTCGACTAGAAATGGGGCGTGGCCAAGTGGTAAGGCAACGGGTTTTGGTCCCGCTATTCGGAGGTTCGAATCCTTCCGTCCCAGAGCATACCTGACCCATGATCATTTTCTTTTTTTTTTTTTTTAATAGATAATAAAATATCTATCTATATCATAATAAAATATATCAAAATAAAGATTGTCTTTTCCAACAGTCTTCCGTTTAAGAGTATAATATTGGTATAGAATTGGTAGAGAATGTTATTCTTGTTTCTTTTTGTTTTAATATGAAATCTGAATCATATCTTTTTCACAAATTGAATCTAGTTCAAATAACACGCATATTAAATTTAATCTATTTGTGATTTGTAAAATATTACTATTTTTCAATATGAAAGATGAAAAAATAACAACCCAAATCTTCACTCTTTCCTTACATCAGTCTTTTTTTTATCTATCTTTTTTTTAGTAATCATTGAGGGGTTAATCCAATATGGATTTATCTCTCTCTTATGATGATAAAATGATGATAAAAAGCTAATGTCTTTACTCTAAAACCTTATGCAAAATTAAAATAATGATATCAGGTAGTAAATTATTCAATCAATTAAATCTTTTGAATGATTGCTTATGAGTTCTTGGTACTCGAAGAAGTGTTAAATTGTTGAATTTATCCTATCATGAAGATAGGGATTCAAAATAACTTGTTTATTCGTGTTTATTTATTCGTGTTATGTTAGTTATAATTATAAATAATAAAAAACAATAAAAATAATTATAAAGAATAAAAAATGGGGTCAAATTGATTGAATTCTTGCGGAGACTTCTTCATAAATTATCCATTCTTGATATATAAAAAAAGTATAGATTACTATGTACCGACCGAACCGATGATTATTCATGATTCCATAATCGAATCAATTACATACTGGTTCCAAACCGAAGGAATGTTATGGTAAAACTTCGTTTAAAACGATGTGGTAGAAAGCAACGTGCGACTTGAAGGACATGATCAGCTGTGGATTCTTACATCCACCATTTTTTTATATTTTATATAGGAATGAAAGTGCTCTTGGCTCGACATCATTTGTTCTGTTCCACTGGAACTCTCATTTTTTGAGTGTTGTGATGTAATATAGTACACGATGGAGCTCGAGTAGAAAGTATTGATTCTCAAGGGCAAGAATCTAAGGTTAGTATCGATCAATAAATTGTAACAACTTCGTAAGTATATTTTCGAGATATAAATCTAAAGTATCCAATTCGAGAAAATTGAAAAGTCAAATTTGTTGAAATTGGTAAAACTCTTTCGATCAAATCAAAAGTAAAGTGTAGGAATCAACCATTCGTATGATTCTTTGATAGAAATAAATCCCAAAAATGGTATGTTGCTGCCATTTTGAAACGATTTAAAGATCACCGAAGTAATGTCTAAACCCAATGATTCAAGGCAAAGATAAAGATCCTGGAACAAGTAAATACCCTTTTCAATTGTCTCAACAACTAGATCAGAATGAAGAATAAAAATAGATTCTAAAGGAGACAGACAAAAAGGGGTTAGAGACCACTCAATAAATGAAATACCTAAAAGGTTTTTTTGAGTTATTTTAGAATTATTCAACTTGAGTTATGAGGGTGCAAATTTCAAATACCATTTTTGGTTGGGAAAAATAAGAAAAAAAGTACTTAAATCAATAATCTAATTAATTTGATGATTTTATGGATATATTTTATATTCGAATTCTATATATAGACATCATCATAATTTCGAATTTTCTCGAGCCGTACGAGGATAAAACTTCTTATACGTTTCTAGGGGGGGGTATTGTTCATCTATCCCAATGAGCCATTTATCGAATCGTTGCAATTGATGTTCGATCCCGACGAGAGGGAAGAGATCTTCGTAAAGTGGGTTTTTATGATCCGATAAAGAATCAAATCTATTTAAATGTTCCTGCTATTCTATATTTCCTTGAAAAAGGCGCTCAACCTACAGGAACAGTTCATGATATTTCAAAAAAGGCGGGAGTTTTTACGGAACTTCGGCTTAATCAACAAACAAAATAAAATTAATGAAATATAAAAAAAGAAGATGCGGATGATTTGTATATAGCTTTGTATAACCTTTTAGTTTCTTTGCTATTTCCTCTTTTTTTATATTCATATCATACTTAATTTATTATTGTTACTGTAGAGTAGAATGTTGTCTTTTATAACGACAAAAATCTATTTGATTTCTATCAAATTTGATTTATATCAATAAAATAGATAGAAAAAGATCAAGTGAATAAATAATAAATGAAGTATCGGGTTTATAAATATAAAATTTTCAGATTACTCTTAATGAGGTGGTTTTCGGTGGAACTCTAGAACAAATAAAAAACACAAAGGATTAAACTTGTTTATTTGACTTTTGACTAAACCTCATTTTTTTTCTACTTTTCCCCCTATCTTCCTTAATTTCTTCTTCCCCCAATATTGTATATAAATATTATATATATGTAGTGCCAATCCAACAAAAGTCCTTAGTTTTTTTTTATTAAAATCGATAGAAATTGGAATTATTATATTAGTTCTATTTCTAATTTGTTTTCTCTTTTGTATTCTTTTCTCAACATTCATATTGACAACAGTGTATCAAATAAATATAATCCGATCGTGGATAAAAGGATCCATTTATATCTCCGTCCCATAGATTTATTTCAGTCAAACAATGGTCTCTTGGATTTTATGTGATACAAGAAGTCTTTTTTTGATTAAGATTAAAACAATAAAAATCTATATACTAATTAATTAAATATACTAATTAATCAATAACATAAGAGACAAGGGGCGTTCTATAAATATTTTACTTTAATTCCTATAATCCCTATTTTTATCTGATAATTTTTTGCATTTTCATCGGATCTGTTCATTTTTATTATGTTCAGAATATAATCAATTATAAATTAAAAAATTTTTGCTATTTTAATGTTTTGATTGGTTTTGATTGCGTTGTGCAATTCCATTTTTTTTTTAATTTATTGGGATTCCGATTGTATCTACACATTCTAATTATTTTATTTGGGTTGCTAACTCAACGGTAGAGTACTCGGCTTTTAAGTGCGGCTAGCATCTTTTACACATTTGTATGAAGCAACAAATTCATCCATACCAGCGGCAGAGTTTGTAAGACCACGACTGATCCTGAAAGGAATGAATGGAAAAAGCAGCATGTCGTATCGATGGATAATTCTGAGAATAGTTCATTCTTAACGAATAGGTCCAAACCTTTATTTTAATTATTTTAATTCTTGACGTGTAATAAAATAAAAAAGAAATTTGGTCGAGGGAATAAATGGGTAGAGCCTAACTATGGTTCCAATTATAGGGAAACAAAAAGTAATGAGCTTCTGTTCTTAATTTTTGACTGATTGCCCGATCTAATTAGACGTTAAAAATATATTAGTGCTTAATGCGGGAAAGACTTTTCCCATGAGTGGATTAAAAATTTCTTATGAGTCCTAATTATTAACTATTACCCATTATAGGGTAGAGATAAATGTGTAGAAGAAGGCAGTATATTGATAAAGATTTTTTTTTTCAAAATCAAAAGAGCGATTGGATTGAAAAAATAAAGGACTTCGAACCATCTTGTTACCCTAGAATGAACATAAATCAATTAGATGTAAAAAGAGAGGTTAGAGAGTCTGTTGATGAGTCTTACTTGTTTCCGAGGTATCTATTCTTTTCTTATCGTACTATAATACCTTGTTTTGACTGTATCGTACTATGTATCATTTGATAACCCAATCAATCACCTATTTCTTTTCTGGTTCAAATCTAATTTAAAATGGAAGAATTTCAAGGATATTTCGAACTAGATGGATATCAGCAACATGACTTCCTATACCCACTTATCTTTCGGGAGTATATTTATGCACTTGCTCATGATCATGGTTTAAATAGATCCGTTTTGTTGGATAATGTAGGTTATGACAATAAATCTAGTTTACTAATTATAAAACGTTTAATTAGTCGAATGTATCAACAGAATCATTTGATTATTTCCGCTAATGATTCTAACCAAAATAAATTTTTTGGGTACAACAAAAATTTGTATTCTCAAATAATATCGGAGGGATTTGCAGTCATTGTGGAAATTCCGTTTTCCCTACGATCAGTATCTTCCTTAGAAGCGACAGAAACAGAAATTGTAAAATCTTATAATTTACGATCACTTCATTCACTATTTCCTTTTTTAGAGGACAAATTCCCACATTTAAATTATGTATCAGATGTACTAATACCCTACCCCATTCATCTGGAAATCTTGGTTCAAACCCTTCGCTATTGGGTGAAAGATCCCTCTTCTTTGCATTTATTACGACTCTTTCTTCACGAGTATTATAATTATAATAGGAATAGTCTTATTACTCCAAATAAATTTATTTTTTCAAAAAGTAATCCACGATTATTCTTGCTCCTATATAATTCTCATGTATGTGAATATGAATCCATCTTCCTTTTTCTTCGTAATCAATCTTCTCATTTACGATTAACCTCTTATGGGATCTTTTTTGAGCAAATTCATTTCTATGAAAAGATAAAATATCCGGTAGAAAATGATTTTACGGTCGCCATCTTATGGTTCTTCAAGGATCCTTTTATGCATTATGTTAGATATCAAGGAAAATCAATTCTGGCTTCGAAAGATACCCCTCTTTTGATGAATAAGTGGAAATATTATCTTGTCAATTTATGGCAATGTCATTCTTATGTTTGG